CCCGCAACTCCTTGGGGTTATCCTGCACTTGGAAGAAGAAGTAGAAAAAGGAATAAATATAGTGATAATTTGATTCTTCGTCGCCGTAGTAAATAGGAAAGAAAATATAATTTGTTTCTTCGTCTTTATAACAAAAATCAGAGGAATTTCTTGTGGCACGTTCACTAAAAAAAAGCCCTTTTGTCGCCAATCATTTATTAAAAAAAATAAATATGCTTAACATAAAAGCGGAAAAAGAAATAATAGTCACATGGTCCCGGGCGAACGACGGGAATTGAACCCGCGCATGGTGGATTCACAATCCACTGCCTTGATCCACTTGGCTACATCCGCAGGTCCCGGGCATCCACCATTATACCGATAATGATCGGACATACTGTTGCGGTTCATAATGTAAAAGAGCATCCGCCTATTTATATAACGGATCATATGATAGGTCATAAATTTGGAGAATTTGTAACCACTATTAATTTCCGGGGACACGCAAAAAATGATAATAAATCGCGCCGTTAAGAATTCCTTAATTTTTAGTTTATATAAAAGTATATCGTTTATTAGTTTAGTGAGGAGTGAACCTTATGAAAAAGAACAAAAGTTTAGTAAGGAGTGAACCTTATGAAAAATAGCAAAAATAATAAAAAAGGGGTCAATCAATATAATCCATATACAGAAGTGCGTTCTATAGGAAAATATATCTCTATGTCCGCTCACAAAGCAAGAAGAGTAATTAATCAGATTCGTGGACGTTCCTATGCGGAAACACTTATGATACTCGAACTTATGCCGTTTCGAGCATGTTATCCAATTTTAAAATTAATTTATTCTGCAGCAGCAAATGGAAACCACAATATGGGCTTCAACGAAGCAAGTTTAATCATTAGTCAAGCTCAAGTCACAGAAGGGAACACTACGAAAAAGTTAAAACCCCGGGCCAGGGGACGGGGTTATCCGATAAAAAGACCCACTTGCCATATAACTATTGTACTTAAAGATTTACAAACAAAAGAATAAATTTTGGATTCTTTAACACAAATATAATAGAAAAATATTAACCAAGGATCAAATACAACATTTTATGTTCAAAAAAACCTGTATGAAAAAAAAGAAAATAATAAGTACTATACTAAGATGTCGTGATATGTATAGTATCACTAGTAGGGGATTATGGGACAAAAAATAAATCCACTTGTTTTCCGACTTGGTGCAACCCAAAGTCATCGTTCTATTTGGTTTGTACAATCAAAAAAATATTCCGAGGAGTTACAAGAAGATCACAAAATACGAAATTGTATCAAAAATTATGTACAAAAAAATATTAAAATATCCTCAAGTGGTGAGGGAATTGCATGTATAGAGATTCAAAAAAAAACCGACTTGATTCAAGTCATAATCTATATGGGATTCCCAAAGTTATTAATAGAACCTGGAAAAAGCGAAGAATTACAGATGAATGTCCAAAAAGAACTTAATACTGTGAACAGAAAATTAAACATAGCTATTTCACGAATTTCAAATCCTTATGGGAACCCTACTATTCTTGCAGAATTTATAGCGGGACAATTAAAAAGTAGAGTTTCTTTTCGCAAAGCAATGAAAAAAGCTATTGAATTAACTGAACAGGCGGGCACAAAAGGCATTCAAATACAAATAGCGGGGCGTATCGACGGAAAAGAGATTGCCCGTGTTGAGTGGATCAGGGAAGGTAGAGTGCCTCTACAAACTATTCGTGCTAAAATTGATTACTGTTCCTATACAGTTAGAACTATCTATGGGGCATTAGGTATAAAGATTTGGAGATTTGTAGACGAATAAAAAATATTATATATTTGATTTCTATTTAGATCAATCGGGTATAAAAAAAAAGTTTCTTTCATTCTTTTTTTTGTATGTTAAATTAAAAAAAAAATAAGAATCCTATAAGGTTGGATAAAAATTAAATTAATTATTTTTTTTATAATTGCTATGCTTAGTGTGCGACTCGTTGGTTTTTTTAGGATTGGAGTAAAAAAAAGACGAGCCCAGAGTCATAGTATTAACTAATAACCAACTCATCTTTTCGCACTATCTGGATATAAGGAATCGGTAGCGATATGATATATTGGTCATATCATTGTAGCAACTGAAATGTTAAAAAAAAAAGAACAAACATCTATTTGATTATGAGTAGTGAAACTAAAGTATAAAGATAAAAGGAAAGCTGATAGAAAGAGAAAAAAAATATGACTGATATAGAATTCCAATATGTAAGGCCAACAATTAATTTAATAAATGTAATAAAGCATTAATACTGATTGAGTTTTAATTAACTCAAATTATTCTATGTAAGAATAACTAAAGAAACAAAATCAAGAGCCCAGAGTCAATAAAGACTGAGAAGGTTGACTCAAGAACAAATGTAATTAAAGGCTCCATTGATTCTAGAATTTAGACCTAACCATTAATAGCGAAGTGATGGGAACGACAGAACCTGTGATTGCATAAGATTCTATTCCAAAGGAATTTTAACGATTCATTGGGTAGGATGGCGGACCAAACTAAGAACCACTTCATTTATTTTGAAAAAGCATGTCATTAATTAATCCTACAACAAAAGTAATGTCATGAACTAATCCTATAAAACTGAACATTAAATAGAGTAAATATTCGCCCGCGAAAATTTGGAAGATTTTTAAATTGTAGTTGATCGAATATCTAATAAAAGTAAATGTGAATTTATAATAGATTGATTATCAAAGGCTTGCATAATTTAATATATTGTTTCCATATATTATTGATTAAATATAAATAGATGTATATAATTTTATAATTATAATTGTTTCATTCGCGAGGAGCTGTATGAGATGAAACTATCATGTCCAGTTCTGTAGTAGAGATGGAAATAATAAATTACCATCAACTATAACCCCAAAAGAACCCGATTTCGTAAACACCATAGAGGAAGAATGAAAGGAATATCTTTTCAAGGTAATCGTATTTGCTTTGGACGATATGCCCTTCAAGCGCTTGAACCTGCTTGGATCACATCTAGACAAATCGAAGCAGGACGGCGAGGAATGACCCGAAACGCACGCCGTGGCGGAAAAATTTGGGTACGTATATTTCCCGACAAACCAGTTACAGTAAGACCTACAGAAACACGTATGGGTTCAGGAAAAGGCTCCCCTGAATATTGGGTAGCTGTCATTAAACCAGGTAGAATACTTTATGAAATGAGCGGAGTACCAGAAAATATAGCCAAAAAAGCTATTTCAATAGCGGCATCAAAAATGCCTATACGAACTCAATTCATTATTTCAAGATAGGGGTGTAGAACCAAACGAAATAGGATCAAAAAAAAAAATTTTAGGTTTTTTTATTTTGACTAAACAATATATTTTTTTTACGGCGCTTTTGCATTGAAACAAAAGAAAAAAATTATATGATTCGAGCTCAAACCCAAAAGATATAAAGTATATGATTCAAGCTCAAACCCATTTGAATGTTGCGGATAACAGCGGAGCCCGCAAATTGATGTGTATTCGAATTATAGGAACTAGTAATCGACGATATGCTCAAATTGGGGACGTTGTTGTTGCTGTAATCAAGGAAGCAATACCAAATACACCACTCGAAAGATCAGAAGTGATCAGAGCCGTAATTGTCCGTACTTGTAAAGAACTCAAACGTAAAAATGGTATGATAATACGATATGATGACAATGCTGCGGTTGTTATTGATCAAGAAGGAAATCCAAAGGGAACTCGAATTTTTGGGGCAATTGCCCGGGAATTAAGACAGTTAAATTTCACAAAAATAGTTTCATTAGCACCTGAAGTATTATAAGATTAGGACATAATACAGTTTATCGTATTTCAATGAAATTAGTAGATTTAAGTTAATTTAGTAGATTGTTTGTATCTCATGTATATGCCTTTAATAATTCATAAATGTTTAACAAATAATTCAAAAAGAGCATGTTGCTTATATCAAAATTCGGGAACAACTGGAATCTTAGTTTATTATGAGTAAAGACACTATTGGTAACCTATTAACCTATATACGAAATACTGACATGAATAAAAAAAGAACAGTTCGAATACCATATACTAAAATTGGTGAAAACATTATTAAAATCCTTTTACGAGAAGGTTTTATTGAAAACATGAGGAAACATCTGGAAAACCACAAATGTTTTTTAGTTTTAACCCTACGACATAGAAAAAATAAGACGGGACAAAATAGAATTATTTTAAATTTAAAACAGATAAGTCGGCCCGGTCTACGAATCTATTCTAACTATCAAGGAATCCCGAGAATTTTAGGCGGAATGGGGATTGTAATTCTTTCTACTTCTCGAGGTATAATGACAGACAGAGAGGCTCGAATAGAAGGAATCGGAGGAGAAATTTTGTGTTATATATGGTAAGCTTTATGCTATCCCAATTAGAAAATAAACTCTCATATTTTTTTTTGACACAAGAGAAGAAGTGGGATTACGTCTCCCACATTACTTGATACCCCAATAGACAATTAAAAGAACAAAAACGCGTTGATTACAGTTTAATTTATCATTTTGGAGATACAACTTTCCAATGGTATGCTCGTGATTTGATAATGAAAAGAAGATTCTCAATTATCATTCAAAACGGATTGATTATACATAATTAATATTTAGATAAATAATACATAACTTGCTGTAAATAGCGTCAAAATTGAGGCCAGTTATTATGCCTCAACCAGAGATCCTATAATTTATTGACTCTGAAACAATGCTGAGAGTGATTAAGAGGTTTTTTACTATTTCAAGAAATTTATTCTCTTCAAAGAAATTCAAACAATATTAAATTAAGGAACGACAAACATGAAAATAAGGGCCTCTGTCCGCAAAATTTGTGAAAAATGTCGACTGATTCGTAGGCGAGGACGAATTATAGTAATTTGTTCCAACCCCAGACATAAACAAAGACAAGGATAATTTTGATAAAAAAAAAGGGGGGGGTACTCGATAAATCTAAAGTACC